TATGGTATATTTATAATTTTTAATTAATTAATTATAAATCTTATTTATTTATTAAAATTATTTAATTATTTAATTTTTATTTATAAAATTTAATATGTAATTTTAATTTAATCATTATAAAAAGTTAATTATGATAGCTTAAAAATAAATATTAAAAAAAAAATTAAAAAAAAAAGTAAATATAAATTTAAATGTTTTTTTTTAATTTTAATATGTTGTTTATATCTTATTTTTTTTTTAATAAAAAAAAAAGCTTAGTTTTAAATTTATATTAAATAAATAGGAGCAAATATAAATTTTTAATAGCAGGTTTCTTAGGAGCAAAATTTTCATTTGTTTAAAATATAATCTTAAAATATTTTTTAGTAATTTATTTAAAATTTTAAAATTTAAAATTTTAAAAAGTTAACTTTAAATTTTTGTATTTTTTGGTTTTTTTTTAAACAGGAGCAAATGAAAATTGTAAGAAATTTTTAAATTATAGGGAGGAATTTAATATCTTGTTTACTTGATTTTATATTTTTAAAAAAGTTTTATTTTAGCTTAAAATATTAATGAATAATTTTTTTTACATGCAAGTTTTAGCGTGAAATTTATTAAATTTTAAAAATTTAATATATATATTATTTATTCGCAGTTTTTAATTTTTTTTATTTAAGTTATTAAGATAAAGAAAATTATTTAAATATTAACAAAATTTGTGCCAGCAGTTGCGGTTATACAAATAATATAATTAATATTTATTAATAAATAATTAAATGGTTTTTTTTAAATTAAATATAATTTTATTAAGTGAAATTTTAAAGTTATAAATATTTAAAATTAATATTTTGAGGTTATTAAATTTTTATTTAAACTAGGATTAGATACCCTATTATTTAAAATGTAAATTTTATTATTAAATTATTAATAGTTATATTCTTAAAAATTAAAAAATTTGGCGGTATTTTAGTCTTTTCAGAGGAACCTGTTCTATAATTGATAATCCACGATTAGTGATACTTTTATTAATTAGTTTATATATCGTCGTAGTTTGAATATTTTAAAAGAATTATAATATTCAAAATTTATAATAATAAAATAAATCAGATCAAGGTATAGCTTATATAAAAGAAGAAATGGGTTACAATAAATTAATTTTTGGATTTAAAATTTAAATATTTTAATAAAATTGGATTTGAAAGTAATATGATTTATTTAAATTATATGATTTAAGCTCTAAAATATGTACATATCGCCCGTCGCTCTCATATAAAGTGAGATAAGTCGTAACAAAGTAGATGTACTGGAAAGTGTATCTAGAATGATCAAATTAGAGCTTGTTAAAGCATTTTATTTACATTAAAAAGTTAATTGTTAAATTCAGTTTAATTTGAATTTAAAATTTTATATTAATTATTTTTTAATAAAGTATTATTTTGTTTTATTAATTATTAATGAAAAAATTAAAAATATTATAGTAAATAGTATAGTGATAGAATAATGAAATAATTTGAAAATTTAAATTATTTAAAAGAATAATTAATTTTTAGTACCTTGTGTATCAGGGTTTATTAATTAAAAATTATAAATGTAGTTTTCTCGATTTTAAAAGAGTTAAATAAATATTAATATTAATGTAAAATAATTATAATTAATATTTATTTAGTAATGAAACGTTATTCGTTTTTAAATATATCTAGTTTTTTAAGAAATAAATTTAATTTAGTTATAAATAAAAATTAATTTAAATTTTAAAATTAATTTTATTTATAATAAATATTTTAAGGGATAAGCTTTAAAATAAATTTATATAAATTATTTAAATTAAAATATATTTATAGAATTAAAAATTTTTATTAATAATAGTTTGTTATAATTAATTATTTATTTTATTTATTTATATATAAGTTTTATATTTTTTATTAAAATTATTTATTTAATTTATAATTAGATGTAATAATGATAAAATTAGTATAATTTATTGTAAGAATAATTTATTTTTATAAGATTAATTTAAGGAATTCGGCAAAATAATTCTTCGCCTGTTTAATAAAAACATGTCTTTTTGATAATAATTTAAAGTCTGACCTGCCCTATGATATTTAAATGGCCGCAGTATTTTGACTGTGCAAAGGTAGCATAATCATTAGTTTTTTAATTGAAAGCTGGAATGAATGGTTGGACGAAGGAGTTACTGTCTCAAATTAATTTAATTAGAATTTTATTTTTAAGTTAAAAAGCTTAAATATATTTAAAAGACGAGAAGACCCTATAGAGTTTTATTTATATCAAAATAATTCTTTTTTAATATTATGTATTTAAGTATAAATTTTATTGGGGTGATAAATAAATTAATTAAACTTTATTTTTTTTATTACATAAATTAATGAAATATTGATCCATTATTAATGATTATAAGATTAAATTACCTTAGGGATAACAGCGTTATCTTTTTAGAGAGTTCAAATCGATAAAAAGGATTGCGACCTCGATGTTGGATTAAAGTTAATTATTGGTGTAGAAGCTAAAATAATTAAGTCTGTTCGACTTTTAAAACTTTACATGATCTGAGTTTAAACCGGCGTGAGCCAGGTTGGTTTCTATCTTTAAAAAATTAAAATATTTTAGTACGAAAGGACCAAATATTTATAATATTTATTTATTTTTGAATATTATTGTTATTTTGGCAGATTAGTGCATTAAATTTAGAATTTAATAATGTAATTTAAATTACAAATAATACTTGTTTTATAAAGATTTAGTTATAATAATAATTAGAAGGATTATTTTAATTGTTTGTGTATTAATTGGGGTTGCATTTTTGACATTATTAGAACGTAAAGTTTTAGGATATATTCAAATTCGTAAAGGTCCAAATAAAGTAGGTATAATAGGTATTCCTCAACCTTTTAGTGATGCTATTAAATTATTTACTAAGGAATCAATTATACCTATAATATCAAATTTTAATATATATTATATATCTCCTATTTTTAATTTAGTTTTATCTTTATTTTTATGAATATGTATACCTTTTATTTCTTTATTATTTAATTTTAATTTAGGGGTTTTATTTTTTTTGTGTGTTTCTAGGCTAAGAGTTTATACTATTATAATTGCTGGGTGATCTTCAAATTCTAATTATTCTTTATTAGGAGGTATACGATCAGTTGCTCAGACTATTTCTTATGAAGTAAGATTATCTATTATTTTATTATCTTTTTTATTTATGATTATAAGATTAAATTTTAATTTTTTAATAATTTATCAGTGTTATTTATGATTAATTTTTTTAATATTTCCTTTATGTATAATTTGATTTGTTTCTAGGTTAGCAGAAACAAATCGTACTCCCTTTGATTTTGCTGAAGGAGAGTCTGAATTAGTATCAGGTTTTAATGTTGAATATAGAAGTGGAGGATTTGCATTAATTTTTTTAGCGGAGTATTCTAGAATTTTATTTATGAGAATATTATGTTCATTATTGTTTTTAGGGGGAAATCTTTATTCATTTATTTTTTTTATTAAATTAGGTTTTATAGCATTTTTATGGATTTGGGTACGTGGTACTTTACCTCGATTTCGTTATGATAAATTAATATATTTAGCTTGAAAAAGGTTTTTACCTGTTTCATTAAATTATTTATTTTTTTTTTTAGGGTTAAAATTTTTATATTTTTCCCTTATTTTATAGTTAACTAAATTTAGTATTGTTAAGTTAATAGATAATTTTATATCTATATTATATTTTCAAAATATATACTTATTCAAGTTCATTAACTAATTTTTAAAAATAATATTATCTCATATTTTAATTATAATAGGATTAATTAAATATATCATAAAATAAATAATTGTTAATATTTGACCGATTAAAATATAAGGGTCTTCAACAGGTCGTGCACCAATTCATGTTAATAAAATAACAACAGTTGTTAAAAATCAAAATAAAATTTTATTTAAAGGATAAAATGAATTAGTTTGGAATTTTTTATTATTTATAAATGGTAAAAATAATAAAATTGCAATAGATATTACTAAAGCAATAACACCTCCTAATTTATTAGGGATTGATCGTAAAATTGCGTAAGCAAATAGAAAATATCATTCTGGTTGAATATGTACAGGTGTAACTAAGGGATTTGCTGGAATAAAATTATCAGGATCTCCTAATATGTAAGGATTAATTAATGTAAGTAAAATTAAAAAAGTTAATATTACAATAAACCCAAAAATATCTTTATATCTAAAATAAGGATGAAATGGAATTTTGTCAATATTTCTATTTGTACCTAAGGGGTTATTTGATCCTGTTTGATGGAGAAATAATAAGTGAATTATAACTAAAGCTGCAATAATAAAAGGTATTAAAAAATGTAAAGTAAAAAAACGAGTAAGGGTTGCATTATCAACTGCAAATCCTCCTCAAAGTCATTGAACAATTTCTATACCTAAGTAAGGGATTGCTGATAGTAAATTGGTAATAACAGTAGCTCCTCAAAAAGATATTTGTCCTCAAGGTAATACATATCCTAGAAAAGCTGTTGCTATTACTAAGAATAAGATAATAACTCCTATAGTTCATGTTATTATTAAATTATAAGATCCATAGTATATTCCTCGTCCAATATGTAAATAAATACAAATAAAAAAAAATGAAGCCCCATTTGCATGTAATGTTCGAATTAATCAACCAAAATTAACATCTCGACAAATATGGATAACTCTATTAAATGCTAAATTAATGTCTGCAGTATAATGTATTGCTAAAAATAATCCTGTAATAATTTGAATTATTAAACACAGTCCTAATAATGATCCAAAATTTCATCAACTTGAAATATTTGATGGTGAAGGAAGATCAATTAAAGATGAGTTAATAATATCTAATGGAGTATTAAATCGTATGGGTTTTTTCATTAGAATTTTTGTCGTAAAGGTCCTAAATTAAAATTAGTAATTTTTACTACTGCAATTAAACAAATAAATAAATAAATAATTATTATAAATATAATTGAATTAGAAGGATTGTTATAAAATTTTCTTAGTATAAAATAGTTATTGTTGTAATTAATAAAATTATTAAAATTATTAATAATAATAAAATATTTATCTGAAAATATAATAATTGATATAATAAATAAAAATATGATATTTAAAATTAATAATTTATTATTAACTTTAAATTTTTCATTTGATGCAACACTAGTTATATAAATAAATAATACTAATATTCCTCCAATTATAATTAAAAATAGAATATAAGAAAATCAATAATTAAAATTTAAAAATCCAGTAATTAACGAAATTATAATAGTTTGTAATAATAAAATTAATCCTATAGATAATGGGTGAATTATAAATAAAAAATTTATTGTTAATATAATATTTATTATTAATATAATTAATATAATACAGAAAATAGTTTAATTAAAATATTAATTTTGGAGATTAAAGATAGGAATTATTTCTTTTTTCTGAAGTTTTAAAAGATTATTCTTATTTTTGATTTACAAGACCAATATTTTATTTAAATTATTAAAACTAATGTTAATATTATTTTCAATTTTTATATATATTATTGGAATTTTAGTATTTTGTATAAAACGTAAGCATTTATTATTAATATTATTAAGTTTAGAGTTTATTATTTTATCTTTATATTACATAATATTTATTTCTTTGAGTTATTATTCTATAGAATATTATTTTTCTATAATTTTTATAACTATAAGAGTTTGTGAGGGTTCTTTGGGACTATCTCTATTAGTTTCTTTAATTCGAACTCATGGAAATGATTATTTTCAAAGGTTTAATGTTTTATGATAAAATTTTTAATTATATTTTTATTTATGATTCCTTTAAGATTTAAGTATAAATTATATTGATTAAATCAATTTTTATATTTTATTATATTTTTATTATTTATATTTAATTTTTCTTTTAATTATTTATTTATAAATATTAGATATTTTTTTGGTTGTGATTTACTTTCTTATATAATAATTGTTTTAACTATATGGATTTGTTCTTTAATAATTATAGCTAGTCAAAATGTTTATACTAAAAATTATTTTAGTAATTTATTTTTATTTATAATTTTAATATTATTAATTTCTTTATATTGTACTTTTTCTACTATAAATTTATTTATTTTTTATTTATTTTTTGAAATAAGATTAATTCCTACTTTAATTTTAATTATTGGGTGGGGGTATCAACCTGAACGAATTCAAGCGGGGGTTTATTTATTATTTTATACTATATTTGCTTCATTACCTATATTAATTTCAATTTTTTATTTATATATAATTAATGATAGATTAGATTATTATTTTTTTAACAATAAAAATTTATTTTTTTTTTATATTAGAATAAATATAGTTTTTTTTATTAAAATACCTATATATTTTGTTCATTTATGATTACCAAAAGCTCATGTTGAAGCTCCAGTTTCTGGGTCAATAATTTTAGCAGGAATTATATTAAAATTAGGAGGATATGGTTTATTACGAACAATAAAAATTTTTATTGAAATTGGAATAAAAATTAATTATTTAATTATTATTATTTCTTTAATTGGCGGGGTTATTATTTCTTTTATATGTATACGTCAAATAGATATAAAATCTTTAATTGCTTATTCATCAGTTTCTCATATAGGGTTAGTATTATCAGGAATTATAACTTTAAATTATTGAGGAATAGGGGGTTCATTTTTAATAATAATTGCTCATGGTTTATGTTCTTCAGGGTTATTTTGTTTAGCCAATATTAATTATGAGCGTTTAAATAGACGTAGACTATTTTTAAATAAAGGAATAATTAATTTAATACCTTCATTAAGAATATGATGATTTTTATTTAGTGCTTGTAATATATCTGCTCCACCTTCTTTAAATTTAATTGGTGAGATTATTTTAATTAATAGTTTAATAAGATGAAGAATTTATAGTATATTTACTTTAATTTTTTTATTATTTTTTAGTGCAGTTTATAGTTTATATTTATATTCATATACTCAACATGGTAAAATATCTTTAAGATTATTATCTTTTAAAATAATTACAATTCGTGAATATTTATTGTTATTATTACATTGATTACCTTTAAATTTTTTAATTTTAAAAAGTGAATTTTTAATTTTATATTTATATTTAAGTAGTTTATTTAAAATATTGGTTTGTGAATCCAAAGATATAGTATCTATCTTAAATAATTTTGTCAATTTGTTTAATTTATAGATTTATTTTTATAATTTTTAGTTTAATCAGATTTTTATTTAGTTTATATTTTATAGTATTAGATTATAATTTAATTTTAGAATTGGAAATAGTTACTTTAAATTCTTGTCAAATTATAATAACTATTTTATTTGATTGAATGTCATTATTATTTATAAGGTTTGTTTTATTTATTTCATCTATAGTAATTTTTTATAGAAAAGAATATATATTAAAAGATTTGAATTTAAATCGATTTATTATATTAGTTGTAATGTTTGTTTTATCGATAATATTATTAATTATTAGTCCTAATTTAATTAGTATTTTATTAGGATGAGATGGGCTAGGACTTGTATCTTATTGTTTAGTTATTTATTATCAAAATATTAAGTCTTTTAATGCTGGAATATTAACGGCTTTAACTAATCGATTAGGGGATGTTTCTTTATTAATTGCTATTAGTTGAATAATAAATTTTGGTAGTTGGAATTTTATTTATTATTTAAATTTTATAAAAAATGATTATAATATAATAATTATTACTTATTTAGTAATTTTTGCAGCATTTACTAAAAGAGCTCAAATTCCTTTTTCTTCTTGATTACCGGCGGCTATAGCTGCTCCTACTCCTGTTTCTTCTTTAGTTCATTCATCTACTTTAGTTACAGCAGGGGTTTATTTGTTAATTCGTTTTAACTTTTCTTTTAATTTAACAATAATAATAATTATATTATTTATTTCTTCTATAACTATATTTATAGCTGGTTTAGGAGCTAATTTTGAATTTGATTTAAAAAAAATTATTGCTTTATCTACTCTAAGTCAATTAGGGTTAATAATATCTATTTTATTTATTGGTGAATATAAGTTAGCTTTATTTCATTTATTAACTCATGCTTTATTTAAAGCTTTGTTATTTATATGTGCAGGATGTATTATTCATAATTTAAATAATTGTCAAGATATTCGATTTATAGGGGGGCTAATTAAACAAATGCCTTTAACTAGTAGGTTTTTTAATATTTCAAATTTATCTTTATGTGGATTACCTTTTTTATCTGGATTTTATTCAAAAGATTTAATTTTAGAGGTTATATCTATAAATTATTTAAATTTATATATTTATATTATTTTTTATATTTCTACTGGATTAACAATATGTTATACAGTTCGTTTATTATATTACAGTTTAATAGGGTCTTATAATTATAATTCATTAAGAATAATTAATGATCAAAGAAAAATTATATTACAAGGGATGTCTGGTTTAATTTTTTTAGTGATTATAGGGGGTAGAATACTAATATGATTAATATTTCCAACTCCTTATTTTATTTGCTTACCTTTTTATATAAAAATAATAACTTTATTTGTTATTAGAATAGGTTTATTTATAGGTTATCAGTTATCTTTATTTTATATTCATTATAATTTAAAAAGGCTATTTTATTATAAAATTACTTTATTTTTTTCTTTAATATGAAATATACCGTTTTTATCTACATTTGGGGTTAATTACTATCCTTTGATAATTGGAAATAGGTATTATAAATTTTTTGACCAAGGTTGATATGAATTTTTTGGTAGTCAAAATATTTATAAAATTTTAAAAAATAAGTCTATATTTATACAAATTTTATTTAATAATAATTTAAAAATTTATTTAATTTTATTAGTTATATGGGTTATTATTTTATTATTAAATATTTATTTAAATAGCTTATATTTAGAGCATAACATTGAAGATGTTAAGGAAATATATATATTATTTTTAAATATTTATAAAAATATAAATTTTATTTTTACATTGAAAATGTAATGTTTTAATAAACTATATAAATAGAAATAATAATGGAATTTCACCACTAAAAATATAAGTTAGAAGCTTAATTTTGATTTTCTTATTTCTTTAATTGGAGTTTTACTCAATAATATTATTAACAGTAATATACCTCTTTTTTGGTTTCAATTAAAATAAGGATGAATAAACATCAATTTTTTAGGTCGAAACTAAATACAATAATTTGTTTCTTATTATTTTAATAAGATAAATTGATATTTCAATACTTTTTAAATGCAAATTAAATGTTATAATTAACTATTATCCTAGTTTAATATCTTCAATTTAAAGCTCCTTGATTTCATTCATGATAAAGTCCTAATAATAAAATAAAGATAAAAAATATTCTAATTAATATATATATATAAATATTTGTAATTTTTATAGTTATAATTAAAGGAATTAATAATGTAATCTCTACATCAAAAATTAAAAAAATTACTGCAATTAAAAAAAATTGAATTGAAAATGGCAAACGAGCTGATCTTTTTGGATCAAACCCACACTCAAATGGGGATGTTTTTTCTCGGTCTATAAAAGTTTTTTTAGATAAAATTGAAGCTATACTTATTATAATTATAGAAATTATAATAATAATAAATGATATTAATATTATTATTAAAATTATTTATACTAAATTTAGTTAGATCTTTTGATTGGAAGTCAAAAATAATTTTTATACTATATAAATATCTACCTCATCAATAAATAGAAATATATAAAAATAATCAAACTACATCAACAAAATGTCAATATCAAGCAGCTGCTTCAAACCCAAAATGATGAATAGATGAAAAATGATTATTTAAGTGTCGAAAGTAACAGACTGCTAAAAAAGTGGTACCAATAATTACATGAATTCCATGAAATCCTGTTGCTATAAAAAAAGATGATCCATAAATAGCATCAGAGATTGTAAATGATGCTTCAATATATTCATATGCTTGAAGAATAGTAAAATAAATTCCTAAGATTACAGTTAATAATAATCCTTGTTTGGTTTGATTAAAATTATTTTCTATTAATCTATGATGAGCTCAAGTTACAGTTAATCCAGAGGTTAATAAAATTAAAGTATTTAGTAGTGGAATTTGAATTGGATTAAAAGTTATAATTCCTTTTGGTGGTCAAATTATTCCAATTTCGATAGAAGGTGCTAATCTTCTATGAAAAAAACCTCAGAAAAATCTTAGAAAAAAAAAAATTTCTGAAGTAATAAATAAAATTATTCCTCATCGAAGACCTATTGTTACATTATAGGTATGTAATCCTTGAAAAGTTCCTTCTCGAGAAACATCTCGTCATCATTGGTATATAATTAAAATAGTAATAAAAGTTCCTATTATAAATAAATTATTATTATAAAAATGAAATCACTTGATTAATCCAATTATAGTAATTATTGCTCTTAAAGCACCTGTTAAAGGTCAAGGCCTTACATCAACTAAATGAAAGGGGTGGTTTTTATGTATTGACATTTTTTTTAATTTACTTCTCTAGAATATAAAGTTCTTAAAATAGCAAAAACATAAGATTGAATAATAGCAACAGCAGATTCTAATAGTAAAAGTAATAATTGAATAATAATTAAAATATTAATTAATAAAAGAGAAAGAGAAGGGCCAGTGTTACCTAATAAAGTTATTAATAAATGCCCAGCAATTATATTGGCCGCTAATCGTACAGCCAATGTTCCAGGACGAATAATATTACTAATAGTTTCAATACATACTATAAAAGGTATTAAAATAGGTGGAGTTCCTTGAGGAACTAAGTGAGCAAATATATGTATAGTATTATTAATTCATCCATAAATTATAAATCTTATTCATAAAGGTAGTGCTAAAGATAATGTTAAAACTAAATGCCTAGATCTTGTAAAAATATATGGAAATAATCCCAAAAAATTATTAAATAAAATAATAGAAAATAATGAAATAAATAGTAAAGTTCTTCCTTTAATTTTTTCTCCTAATAAAACTTTAAATTCATTATGTAATACTATAGAAATTTTAATTCATATTAAGTTTATTCGAGATGGAATTATTCAAAACATAGAAGGAATAAATATTAAACCTAAAAAAGTTCTTAATCAATTTAGAGATAATATAAAACTTGTAGATGGATCAAAAGATAAGAATAAGTTAGTTATCATTTTCAATTAATTTTTTTAATTTCAGATTTTTTAGTTTGGTAATTTTTATCATAATTATATATAAAAGAAAAATAATTTATTGTGTTAAATAATATAAAAATTAAAATAAATAAAATAAATAATATTAATCAGTTTATTGGTGCTATTTGTGGAATTAAAAAATATTAATTTTTTAATAATTTTAGTTTGACAAACTAATGTTATAAGTTTAACTAATTTTTTCATTAAAAATAGACGTTAAACTATTATTATATGGTTTAAGAGACCATTACTTACTTTCAGCCATCTAATGAATTTATTTTAGAAATTCATTTAATAAAATAATTTGGTGAAATTCTTTCTAATACAATTGGTATAAATCTATGATTTGCTCCACAAATTTCTGAACATTGTCCATAAAATAATCCTGCTCGATTTATAAAAAAATTAATTTGATTTAGTCGCCCAGGTGTAGCATCAATTTTTACTCTTAAAGATGGGATTGTTCATGAATGTAAAACATCAGCTGCAGTTACTATTATACGAATTTGTGAATTATAAGGTAATACAATTCGATTATCTACATCTAATAATCGAAAATTATTAATTTTTAATTCATTAGATGGAATTATATAAGAATCGAATTCAATATTTTTAAAATCAGTGTATTCATATGATCAATATCATTGATGTCCAATAGATTTAATTGAAATTATAGGATTATTGATTTCATCTAGTAAATATAAAAGATTTAAAGAAGGTAGTGCAATAAAAATTAATGTAATTGCTGGTAAAATAGTTCAAATAAGTTCAATTATTTGTCCTTCTAATAAAAATCGATAATTTAATTTATTAAAAAATAGTCTTATTATTAAATACCCGACTAAAATAGTAATTATTAATAAAATTATTAATGTATGATCATGAAAATAAATTAATTGTTCTATTAAAGGAGAAGCACTATCTTGAGTAGAAATAGAATATCATGTTGCGATTTCTAAAAAAAGTATAAACTTTATATATGGGGTTTAAATCCATTGCACTAATCTGCCATATTAGAATTCTGAAGTTAATATTGGTAATTCAGAATATCTATGTTCAGCAGGAGGTATTAATTGAAATCATTCAATAGATGTATTTATATGTATAGAAGAAATTCTTTTTCGTATTGAAATAAATCTTTCTCAAATAATAAATAAAAGTAAAAAAATAGCAATTAAAGAAATTATTGATCCTACAGAAGAGATGATATTTCAAGTTGTATAAGCGTCGGGGTAATCTGAATAACGACGAGGTATTCCTCTTAATCCTAAAAAATGTTGAGGAAAAAATGTTAAGTTTACTCCAATAAATATAATTAAAAATTGAATTTTTAAATATTTATTATTAAGAGTTAAACCAGTAAATAAAGGAAATCATTGAATAAATCCTGCTATGATAGCAAATACGGCTCCTATTGATAAAACATAATGAAAATGAGCTACTACATAATAAGTATCATGTAGAATAATATCAATTGAAGAATTTGCTAATACTACCCCTGTTAATCCTCCTACAGTAAATAAAAAAACAAATCCTAAAGATCAAAGTATTGCAGGAGAATAATTTATTTGAGTTCCATGTAAGGTAGCTAATCATCTAAAAATTTTAATTCCTGTAGGAACAGCAATAATTATTGTAGCTGATGTAAAATAAGCTCGAGTATCTACATCTATTCCTACAGTAAATATATGATGAGCTCATACAACAAATCCTAATAGTCCAATTGCTATTATAGCATAAATTATACCTAAAGTACCAAAAGTTTCTTTTTTTCCTCTTTCTTGACAAATAATATGAGAAATTATCCCAAATCCAGGTAAAATTAAAATATATACTTCAGGGTGTCCAAAAAATCAAAACAAGTGTTGATATAAAATAGGATCTCCTCCTCCTGCGGGATCAAAAAAAGATGTATTAAGATTTCGATCTGTTAATAATATAGTAATTGCACCTGCTAATACTGGTAAAGATAGTAGTAATAATAAAGCAGTAATAACAACTGCTCAAACGAAAAGAGGTATACGATCAAAGGTTATTCCTGCAGATCGCATATTAATAACAGTAGTAATAAAATTTACAGCCCCTAAAATAGAAGAAATCCCTGCTAAATGTAATCTAAAAATAGCCAAATCAACTGATGCACCGCCATGGGCAATATTTGATGATAGAGGCGGATAAACTGTTCAACCAGTTCCAGCCCCTCTTTCTACTATTCTTCTTATTAATAAAAGAGAAAGAGAAGGGGGCAAAAGTCAAAATCTTATATTATTTATTCGAGGAAATGCCATATCTGGAGCCCCTAACATTAAAGGTACTAATCAATTCCCAAATCCTCCGATTATAATAGGTATAACTATGAAAAAAATTATAATAAAAGCATGTGCGGTTACAATAACGTTATAAATTTGATCGTCTCCAATCAATGTTCCAGGATTTCCTAATTCAGCTCGAATTAAAATTCTTAATGAAGTACCAACTATACCAGATCAAGCACCAAAAATGAAATATAAAGTGCCAATGTCTTTATGGTTTGTCGAAAATAATCACTTATTCAGGTAAAATGGCTGATAATAGGTGATAAACTGTAAATTTATTTATGAAAGTGATTTCTTTTACCAAGTCTTATATTCAACAATGATTTTAAATTGCAAATTTAAAGGTGGATCAATCCTAAGGCTTAAAGATGGATCTTTATGGATAGTTTTGAAGACTACGAGTTTATTTTTAACTTAAATCCTTAATAAAAATTAAAGATTAATGTTAAAAATAAGATCCTAATTAAAGATAAAAAATTGAAAATCATAGTTATTCAGTTTGTTTTAATGAATTTAATGTTAAAATTTACTTCATTTATTTTGATTATTAAAGTTGTAAAAGTAATTCGTATATAAAAATATAAAGTAATTAAAGTTATAATAACTATTCTAATGGTCAATATAAATATGTTATTTTCAATTAAAGTTTGGATTGTTAATCATTTAGGTAAAAATCCTAGGAATGGAGGGAGGCCTCCTAAAGATAAAAAATTTAAAATAAAAAATATTTTAAATATTGGATTTATATTTAAATTAGTAAATAATTGAGTTAAATAGTATGAGTTAATTTTTTTAAAAATTAAAATAATATTTATTGAAATAATAGAATAAATAATAAAATAAATCAATCAAATTCTTTTTATAAATAAAAGTGATGAAATCATTCAAGCAATATGATTAATTGAGGAATATGCTAGAATTTTTCGTAGTCTAGTTTGATTAATTCCTATAATACCACTAATAATTATTGAAATAATAATAATAATAGATAAAAACAATTCTATATTATTTGTAAATATAATTAAAATGAAAGGAGCAATTTTTTGCCAAGTTAATAATAACAAGCAGTTTAATCAATTAATACCTTCTATTACTTCAGGAAATCAAAAATGAAAGGGAGCAGCTCCCATTTTTGTTAACAATGAAGAATTTAGTATTAAATTGAAATTGTATTGTCACGTTTCAATTAAATTTGAAGACAGTATAATAATTGAAAATAATAAAATTGTAGATGCTAAAGCTTGAGTAATAAAATATTTTAATGATGCCTCATTATTTATTATATTTTTATAATTTGAAAATAAAGGAATAATAGATAATAAATTAATTTCTAATCCTATTCATATACCTAATCATGAATAAGAAGAAATAGTAATAAAAGTTCCAATTATTAATGATAAATAAAATAATAATTTGTATAAATTAAAAATTAAAAAGAAAAGGATTATAACCTTTATAAAAGGGGTATGAACCCATTAGCTTAATTAGCTTATCTTTTTTATACTTTAATATATGATGTATAAGAGTTTTTGATACTCTAGGAAATAGTTTAATTCTATTAAGTATAATGAAGGTAAAAATTTTACATGCTTTATTCTATCAAAATAATTCTTTATTCAGACACTACATTATTATTTTATTTGTAAAAACGATTATATTACTGTTTAATTTAATAATTTTTTAGGTTTATGATTAATTAAAAATATTTAGTAATTTTAAAATTTTTCAAAAAAAAAGTTATTTATCGTTTTTTTTTGATTTTTTTTAAAAAATCGAAAAAAATCGGTCGAAAAAATTTATAATGATATTACAGTCTAAGGCCAAAAAAAAAAATTAAAAATTGTGCATTTTTTTGCACAAAAAATGCACGTTTTTTTCAAGCGCTATTTTAGATTAACTAAATATAATTCAAGTAAATTTTAAAAAAAATCTTCAAAAAATTTATAGAAAAAACATTTTCAATAAAAATTAACGTAATCACAGATTAGTATATTATATATATATATATATACAAATTAAATTAGTATATATTATATTTTAGTAAATAATGATATTAGTATCTTATGTGATATCTGATTAAGACTATTTATATGTATATAAAATTAAATAAATTTAATTAAAAAAAAAGAAAAAAGTATTAGTATATTAATATTTAAATAATATATAATTAAATATTAATTATTAACTAATTAATGATTTATATATAAATAAATATTATATTAATATATAAATAATATAATTATATATTTAAATATAAAAATTATATTATATAATTATTTAGTTATATATAAATAATTATTTAATCTTTTAATTAGTATAGTAATAATTTATTAGTATATAGTTATATATTTAATTAATTTTTAAAATTCTATTTATATTGAATTAATATAACATTTATATAATATAAAAAATACTAAATTTATAAATTCTAATTATTTACTAATTAATAGACTAAATATTATAAATAATTATTTTTTATAAATAAATAATATTGAAAAAAAAAAAAAAAAAATTATTT